TTATTTATATTGTATAATTATTAAGAATGGTTTAATAATAAAAATAATTAAAAATTTATTTTAAAATTAATTATTATTATATTAAAAATTTAATATATTAATATATATATATATATGTAAATTATACTTAAATTAATATAAATTATTTATATATAATATAATTTATTAAATTATAAAAATTTATATAGCCAGTTTAATTTTCAAAATGAATATTATGAAGAAAAAGAAAAAGAAATTATTAATTGTTTAATAATTTACATTAAATATTTTATTATAAAAAAAAAAAAAAAAAGAAATTCTATGTCAAAAATTTAACTAATAAATAAATTTTTTATGGTTTAAAAAATTTATTTAAAGTTTATTTTACATATAAATTTTAGTGTTGTTTATTGATTATTTAAATAATATTTAATTTAGCGTAGTAATTAATTTTAAAAATTTAAGAAATTAAGATTTAGTGATATTTGAATTAATAACTAATTTTGTGCCAGCAGTTGCGGTTACACAAAGATTAATTTAAATTTTTTTTGGTGTTTAATTAATAAATTATTATGTAAATAATTTAAAATTTAAATTTTAAGGTGAAATTTTAATTTAATATAAAATTATTTAATATTTATGATTTGGTAAATTTTATGAAAAACTAGGATTAGATACCCTATTATTAAAAATTTAAATTAATAATACTTAAATAGTAGATAATTATTTATTAAAACTTAAATAATTTGGCGGTGTTTTAGTTTATTTAGAGGAATCTGTTTAATAATTGATATTCCACGAATAAATTTACTTAATTTAATTATTTTGTATATCGTTGTTATAAAAATATTTTTTAATAATATTAATATTTAAAAATTTAAATTTTTAAGTTAAATCAGATCAAGATGCAGATTATAATTAAGAATATAATGGATTACAATAAATTTATTTGGTTAAATTGGATTTTAATTTGAAATGATTAAATAAAATTGGATTTAAATGTAATTTTAAATAGATTTTTAAAATGATTAAATATTAAAATATGTACATATTGCCCGTCGCTTTCATTTATAAATTGAAATAAGTCGTAACAAAGTAGAGGTACTGGAAAGTGTTTCTAGAAAGATCAAATTAGAGCTTGAAAAAGTATTTCATTTACATTGAAAAGATATTATGGTTATAATTAATTTGTGGGGTTAAAATTAATGATTTTGTTTTAATAAAAAAAATTTTAATATTAAAAATATAATAATGGGGGTTAAAGTATTTTTAATAGAAAAAATTTATTTTTTTTATAGTTAATTAGTATTGTGGGGGAATTTTGAAAAAATTGAAAATAAATTTTTTTGAAAGTAAATTTAATTTGTTGTATCTTGTGTATCAGAGTTTGTTAATAATTTTTTTATTATTTTTTAAGTTTCTCGAATTTAAAAGGGCTAATTAATTAAAAAATTTATTGTTTCATAAATATTTTAAATAGTTAATTAGAAATGAAATGTTATTCGTTTTTAAATATATCTAGTTTTTTAAGAAAAAAATTTAATTTTTAATTAAATTTTAAAATTAATTTAATTAATTTAATTAATTTTAAAATTTAATTTAATACTTTAGGGGATAAGCTTTAAATTAAATTTTTATAATTAATTATTGTTTAATTTGAAAATTTTATAATTTATATTGTTAATAAATTTTATTTTATTATAAATAATTTCATTTGATTAAAAATTTAATTTTAATTTAATATTTTATTAAAAAATATATTTTAATAATTTAAATTTAATTATAATGATAAAATTAGTATATAAAAATTAGGTATGTTTTTTATTTTTATTTTTGTTAATTATTTGAAAGGAATTCGACAAATGTTTTATATTCACCTGTTTATCAAAAACATGTCTTTTTGTTAAATAATTTAAAGTCTAATCTGCCCACTGATTAAAAAAAAATTGAAGGGCTGCAGTATATTGACTGTACAAAGGTAGCATAATCAGTAGTCTTTTAATTGGTGACTTGTATGAAGGATTGGATGAAATATAAATTGTCTCTTAAATATTTATAAAAATTAATTTTTTAATTAAAAAGTTGAAATATGTTAAAAAGACGAGAAGACCCTATAGAGTTTTATATTTATTTAATTTTAATTTATAAATTAATAGGTTTGTTTAAATTTAATAAAATATTTTATTGGGGTGATAAAAAAATTAATATAACTTTTTTTATAAAAAACCATAAATATATGATTAATTGATCCAGTAATATTGATTATAAGAATAAATTACCTTAGGGATAACAGCGTAATTTTTTTTTTTAGTACTTATAAGAAAAAGAGTTTGCGACCTCGATGTTGGATTAAGATAAAATTTAAATGCAAAAGTTTAAAATTTTGATCTGTTCGATCATTAAAATCTTACATGATCTGAGTTCAAACCGGTGTAAGCCAGGTTGGTTTCTATCTTTTAAAAATTTTAATATTTTAGTACGAAAGGATTGAGTATTGTAATTAAATTAATTATTTTGATTTTTATTAATTGTGATTTATTATTTAAGTATATGCATATATGTGTATATTTTATTTTTTATTTTAAATAAATTTATTAATATTATTACTATTTTGACAGAAAAATGTGATGATTTTAGAAGTCATAAATATATAATTTATTATATATGTAGTAATGATATTAATTGATTTAGTTATAATTTTAGTTGGAGTTTTGATTTTGATTTTAGGTATTATGATTGGGGTTGGATTTTTGGTTTTATTGGAGCGTAAAGTTTTAGGTTATATTCAAATTCGTAAAGGTCCTAATAAAGTTGGTTTTATTGGGATTTTACAACCTTTTTCTGATGTAATTAAGTTATTTACTAAGGAAACTACTTATCCTAATTATTCTAATTATTATTGTTATTATTTTTCTCCTGTTGTTAGATTTGTTTTATCTTTATTTGTTTGAATATTGATTCCTTATTATTTTAATATAATTAGATTTAATTTGGGTATTTTATTTTTTTTATGTTGTACTAGTATAGGAGTTTATACTGTTATAATTGCTGGTTGATCTTCTAATTCTAATTATTCTTTATTGGGGGGGTTACGTGCTGTTGCTCAAACTATTTCTTACGAGGTAAGAATATCTTTAATTTTAATATCTAGAATTGTTATAATCATAGATTTTAATTTAATTATGTTTTATTTTTATCAAAAATTAATTTGAATGTTATTTTTTATAATTCCTTTATCTTTAAGATGAATTTCTTCTATGTTAGCTGAAACTAATCGGACTCCATTTGATTTTGCTGAAGGTGAGAGAGAGTTAGTTTCAGGGTTTAATGTAGAATATAGAGCTGGTGGATTTGCTTTAATTTTTTTAGCTGAATATTCTAGAATTTTATTTATAAGATTGTTATTTGTGATTTTGTATATAGGTGGTTATATTTTGAGATTTATTTTTTATTTAAAATTAGGTTTTATTTCTTTTTTATTTATTTGGGTTCGTGGGACTTTACCCCGTTACCGTTATGATAAGTTGATATATTTAGCTTGAAAAAGTTATTTACCTATTTCATTAAATTTTTTAATGTTTTTTTTAGGGTTTAAATTTTTTTTTTAGTGATTATTTTTAGTACGTAAATTAATAGAATAATAAATTCTTTCTTAAGTTTTCAAAACAAATGCTATTTACAAGCTCATTAATTAGTAATTTTGTAATATGTATGTATAATATACATATATATATATATTATTTATAATATGTACACATACATATGTGGGTATATATATATATATAAGTTAGTTATTAAATTTATTTAGTTTTGAAAAATAATTTTATCTCAATATTTTCTTAATATTGGGTTAATAATAAAATAATTAAAATATAAAATTGTTAGTACTTGTCTAGTGATAATATATGGTTCTTCAACTGGTTTAGCTCCAATTCAGGTTAATAAAATAATTGTATTAATAAAGATTCAAAATATAATTTGGTTTATTGGATAAAATTGTAATCCTTGTATTATTTTGTTTTGGGTTAGGGGTAAGATAATTAAAATTATAATTGATGTAATTAAAGCAATTACTCCCCCTAATTTATTAGGAATTGATCGTAGAATTGCATATGCAAATAAAAAATATCATTCTGGTTGGATGTGAATTGGGGTTACCAATGGGTTAGCAGGGATAAAATTATCAGGATCTCCTAATATATATGGGTTAATTAGTGTTAGTGTTGTTAATATAAATAATAAAATAATAAATCCAATTAAGTCTTTAAATGTGAAAAATGGGTGGAAAGGGATTTTATCTAAGTTTCTTTTTAACCCTAATGGATTGTTTGATCCGGTTTGGTGTAAAAATAATAAATGAATTATTGTTAATATTATAATAATAAAAGGTAATAAAAAATGAAATGTGTAGAATCGGGTTAAAGTTGCGTTATCTACAGCAAACCCCCCTCAAATTCAGTTTACTAATATATTACCTAAATATGGGATTGCTGATAATAAGTTAGTAATTACTGTTGCCCCTCAAAATGATATTTGTCCTCAAGGTAATACGTAACCTATGAATGCTGTAGCTATTAATATGAATAAAATAATTACTCCTATTATTCATGTAAGTTTTAAGTTAAATGATTCATAGTAAATTCCTCGCCCAATATGGATATAAATACAAATAAAAAAAAATGATGCTCCATTAGCGTGAATTGTTCGAATTAATCATCCGTAATTTACATTTCGGCAGATGTAATTTACTCTATAAAATGCTAATTCAATATTAGCTGTATAGTATATTGTTAAAAATAATCCCGTTAAAATTTGAATTATTAGACATAATGCTAATAATGACCCAAAATTTCATCATCTTGAGATATTAGATGGAGATGGGAGGTCAATTAATGAATTGTTAATGATTTTAATCACTGGGTGATGTTTACGTAAAGGTCTAAATTTATTTAACATTAGTTGGAAGATATTCGTAAAGGTCCGTAAAAAATATTAGTGATTTTTACAATTGCGATTAGAGTAATAAATAGATAAATAATTAATAATATAGTTAGTATTGATGAATAATTATTATATAATTTATTTATATTGATTTTATTTTCATTATTAAAAAAAATAAAATTTAAAAGGTTATTTATTTCTAAATTATTATTTAAATTTATTCAATTTAGGTTTTTATTGAATATTATTTGAATTATTATTATTAATATTATTACCATAAAAAAAATAAATTTGAAATTATTTGATATAATAAATATTTCATTAGAGGCAATTCTACAAATATAAATAAATAGTACTAATAAACCACCTAAGAAAGTTAAAAATAAAATGTATGAAAATCAATATGTTTTAATTAATATTCCTGATAATAAGCAGGTTAATATAGTTTGTATTAAAATTATAAACCCCATGGATAATGGGTGATTTAAAAAATATATTATTATAGATATAATTAATATAATTGATGAAAGGGTTAATTTTGTCATTCAGAGGATAGTTTAAATTTTAAAATTATAATTTTGGAGATTATAGATAAAGGTATTTCTTTTTCTTTGAAGTTTTTAAAGATTAATTCTTAATTTTGGTTTACAAAACCAATGTTTTTATTTTAAACTATAAAAACTTTAATGATAATTTTAAATATATGGGTTATTTTTGTTTTAATGTTTTTTATTGGGAATTTAATTTTTATTTCTAAAAATAAGCATTTATTAATTATTTTATTGAGATTAGAATTTATTGTTTTAAGAATTTTTTTTTTTATGTTGGTATTTTTAATGTTTATTGATTATGATATGTATATATTAATGGTGTTTTTAGTTTTTTCTGTTTGTGAAGGTTCTTTAGGGTTGTCTATTTTAGTTTCTATAATTCGGACTCATGGTAATGATTATTTTCAGAGATTTAATTTGTTATAGTTTTTAAATGATAAAATTTTTATTTTATATGATTTTTATAATTCCTTTATGTTTTATAAGAAATATATTTTGATTGGTTCAAATATTATTATTGTTATTAATATTTATATTTATAATTGTTTATATTTCTTGTAATTTGTATAATAATTTAAGATATATTTTTTCTTGTGATATAATTTCTTTTGGTTTGATTTTATTAAGAGTTTGAATTGTTTCTCTTATAATTATATCTAGAGAAAATTTATTTAAAATTAATTATTATGTTAATTTTTTTTTATTAAATGTATTATTTTTATTAATTATTTTATTTTTAACTTTTAGAGTGATGAATTTATTTTTATTTTATTTATTTTTTGAATCTAGATTAATTCCTGTTTTGTTATTAATTGTTGGTTGAGGTTATCAACCTGAGCGTATTCAAGCAGGAATATATTTATTATTTTACACTTTATTTGCTTCTTTACCTTTATTGATGGGGATTTTTTATTTATATGGTGAAATATATACTATAATAATTTATTTTTTAAAATTTATCGATTTGGATTTTGTTTTAATTTACTTTTTTATGGTTATAGCTTTTTTAGTTAAAATACCAATATATTTTGTTCACTTATGACTCCCTAAAGCTCATGTTGAAGCCCCAGTTTCAGGTTCTATAATTTTAGCTGGCATTATGTTAAAATTAGGGGGTTACGGGTTATTACGAGTTATAATTTTTATGCAGGGTTTAAATATAAAATTAAATTATATTTGGTTAATTATTAGTTTATTAGGGGGGTTTTATATTAGATTAAAATGTTTTTGTCAAGTTGATATAAAATCTTTAATTGCTTATTCTTCAGTTTCTCACATAAGAATTGTAATTGGTGGAATTATGATTATAAATTATTGAGGTTATTTTGGTTCTTATATTATAATAATTGGTCATGGTTTGTGTTCTTCTGGTATATTTTGTCTTGCTAATATTAATTATGAGCGATTACATAGTCGAAGATTATTTGTTAATAAGGGTATAATAAATTTTATACCTTCCATAAGATTATGGTGATTTTTAATAATATCTTGTAATATGTCATCTCCCCCATCTTTAAATTTGTTAGGTGAAATTAGTTTAATTAATGGTTTAGTTGGTTGATCTTGGCTAACTATATTTTTATTAGTATTAATTTCTTTTTTCAGTGCTGGCTATAGATTATATTTGTATTCTTATTCTCAGCATGGTAAATTTTATCAGGGTTTATATAGATTTTATAGAGGGGTTTCTCGTGAATATTTATTATTAATATTACATTGGTTACCTTTAAATTTAATAATTTTAAAGGTTGAATATTTAATAATTAATTAATTTTAACAAATTTAAATAATTTAAAAAAAATATTGATTTGTGGTATCAAAAATATGAAATATTTCATTTTAAATTATTAATAAAAATATTTGTTTATATGTTTATATTTATTTATTTAGTATAAGATTATTGAGTTTTATTTTTATAATTTATTTTATTATAAATAATTTAGTAATTTTTTTTGAGTGGGAGTTAATTTCTTTTAATTCTATTAGATTTGTGATATCTATTTTATTAGATTGAATATCTTTATTATTTATAATATTTGTTTTAATAATTTCATCTGTGGTTATTTATTATAGAAAAAGATATATAAGATCTGATTTAAATTTATTTCGTTTTATTATTTTAGTCATTTTATTTGTTTTTTCTATAATTTTATTAATTGTTAGTCCTAATATTGTTAGAATTTTATTAGGTTGGGATGGATTAGGTTTAGTTTCTTATTGTTTAGTTATTTATTATCAGAATGTAAAGTCTTATAATGCGGGTATATTAACAGCTTTATCTAATCGTATTGGTGACGTTTTGATTTTAATAGTTATTTCTTGAATATTAAATTATGGTAGTTGAAATTATGTTTTTTATATGGATTTCATAAAAAATGATTTTGTTATAGTATTTATTGGGGTTATAATTATTTTAGCTTCTATAACTAAAAGAGCTCAAATTCCTTTTAGATCTTGATTACCTGCTGCAATAGCAGCCCCTACACCTGTTTCTGCTTTAGTTCATTCTTCTACTTTGGTTACTGCTGGAGTTTATTTGTTAATTCGTTTTAATTTGTTAATTATAAAGGTTTTTTTTATTAAAATTTTATTATTAATAGGTATGATAACTATATTTATAGCTGGAATTTCTGCTAATTATGAGTATGATTTAAAAAAAATTATTGCTTTATCTACTTTAAGACAATTAGGATTAATAATAAGAATTTTGAGTATAGGATTTCCTGATTTAGCTTTTTTTCATTTATTGACACACGCTATATTTAAGGCTTTATTGTTTATATGTGCTGGGGTTATTATTCACACAATGAATAATATTCAGGATATTCGTTATATGGGGGGTATTAGTTTATATCTTCCCCTAACATGTTTATGTTTGAATATTTCTAATATGGCTCTATGTGGGGTTCCCTTTTTGGCAGGGTTTTATTCAAAAGATTTAATTTTAGAAATAGTTAGATTTAGAAGTTTAAATATGTTAGTTTTTTTTTTTTATTATATTTCTACTGGTTTAACTGTTTATTATACTTTTCGTTTATTGATATATTTATTAATTACTGATTTAAATTTATTAAGAGTTTATAATTTATATGATGAAGATTATGTTATGTTAAAAAGAATATTTGTTTTATTAATAATGAGAATAATTAGAGGTAGATTTTTAAGATGGGTGATTTTTTACTATCCTTATATGGTTTATTTATCTTTTAATCTAAAGATGATAGTTATTTATGTTAGTTTATTGGGGGGTTTATTAGGATTTTTTATTAGAAGTGTTAATATTTATAGTGTGAATAAATTTATTATAAGATATAATTTAAGTAATTTTTTATGTTTAATATGATTTATACCTAGATTATCTACTTATGGTTTAAATTATTATTTTTTAAATTTTGGTCAAAATTTATTAAAAGTTGTTGATTTGGGGTGAAGAGAGCTATATACTGGGCAGGGTATTATGAGTTTGTTAAAAAGTTCTTCTTTTTATAATTTATTTCATAGTAATAGTTTAAAGGTTTATTTATTTAGATTTGTTATTTGAATAATGGTAATTATATATATGTTATTTTTAAATATTATTTATTTAAATAGCTTATAAAGAGTGTAATATTGAAGATATTATGGAGATTATTAAATCTTTAAATAAATTTATAAAAATTAATTTTTTTTATTTATACAGTGAAAATGTATTGTTTTGTTTTAAACTATATAAATTAGAAATATTAATGGAATTTAACCACTGAAAATTAAGTTAGCAGCTCAATTTTGAATATTATATTTCTTTAATTGGAATATATACTCAATTTTATCATTAACAGTGATATACCTCTTTTTGGTTTCAATTAATTTATTAAAAATAAGGAGTATAATAAACTCTAATTTTTAAGTCGAAATTAAATGCAATTTTTGCTTCTTATTTTAAGATAAATTGATAGGTTCAATAATTTTTGATTGCAAATCAAATGTTTTTATAAACTAAAATCCTAATTAGTTCAATTTAATATGTTTTGATTTCATTCGTGATATAAACCTATTAATAAAATACAAATAAAAAAAAATCTAATTTTTATATTAATAAAAATATTAGTAATTTTTAATGATAAAATAATTGGGAAAATTAATGCGATTTCAATGTCAAAAATAATAAAAATTACTGTAATTAGAAAAAAATGTAGTGAAAAAGGAATTCGGGCTGAAGATTTAGGGTCAAATCCACATTCGAATGGTGAGCATTTTTCACGATCTATTAATGATTTTTTAGATAGGGTAATTGATAAAAATATTATAATATTTGAAATTAAAAAAATTAGGGTTGAAATTATTATTATTAAATTAATTATTTATATTAAAATAAAATTAAACTTTTTGATTGGAAGTCAAATATACTAAATATATTATATAAATAATTAATTTCCTCATCAATAAATAGAAATATATAAAAATAATCAAACAACATCTACGAAATGTCAATATCAAGCTGCAGCTTCAAACCCAAAGTGGTGTTTATTTGAGAAGTGTTTATTTAACTGTCGGGTAAAACATACAATTAAAAAAATAGTACCAATAATTACATGAAGTCCGTGGAATCCTGTTGCTATAAAAAATGTTGACCCATAAATTCCATCTGCAATTGAAAATGGTGCCTCTAAATATTCATATGTCTGCAGAATTGTAAAGTAAATTCCTAATATGATTGTTAAAAATAGTCTTTGTATTATTTGGGTGTGGTTGGTCTCTATTAATGCATGATGAGTTCAAGTTACTGTTACTCCTGATCTGATTAAAATGATTGTGTTTAATAGTGGGATTTGAAATGGGTTAAATGGAAAAATTCCTATTGGGGGTCATATAGCCCCAACTTCAATATTAGGGGATAATCTTCTATGAAAAAAAGCCCAAAAAAAAGAAACAAAAAAAAAAATTTCTGAGACAATAAATAAAATTATTCCTCATCGTAATCCTTTAATAACTAAAATTGTGTGTTTACCTTGGTATGTTCCTTCTCGGCAAATATCTCGTCATCATTGAATTATTGTTAGAATTGTGATGATATACCCTAAAATTAATAAATTTATATTAAAATTATGGAATCATTTTATTATTCCTGTCACTAAAGTTAGCACTCCAATAGCTCTTGTTAAAGGTCATGGGCTGTAATCTACTAAATGATATGGGTGGTAATTAAAGTTTTTCATTAGTTTACTTCACTAGAATAAAGTGTTCTTAGAATAGTGATTACATAAGATTGGATTACAGCAACTGCTGATTCTAAAATTAATAAAAAAATTTGGGTTAAAATTAATATTATAATAAATAAATATGAAATATTATTTCCAGTTCTTCTTAATAAGGTTATTAGTAAATGTCCTGCGATTATATTTGCTGTTAGTCGAATAGCTAATGTTCCCGGTCGAATGATATTTCTGATAGTTTCAATTAAAACTATAAATGGTATTAAAATTGGTGGTGTTCCCTGAGGAATTATATGGGTAAATATATGTTGATAATTATTAATTCAACCATATAATATAATTCTTAATCACATAGGTAAAGACATAGATAGAGTTATTGTTAAATGACTTGTTCTAGTAAAGATGTATGGGAATAACCCTAAAAAATTATTAAATAGAATGAATGAAAATAATGAGATGAAAATTAAAGTTGATCCCTTAAAATAATTATTTTTTAATAGAATTTTAAATTCAATGTGTAATTTGTTTAAAATTAAATTTCAAATAAAGAAGTGTCGATTTGGGATAAATCAGAATTTATAAGGTAGAAATATTAACCCTAAAAAAGTTCTTATTCAATTGATTGGTAGGTTAAATAAATTAGTTGTTGGATCAAAAATTGAAAATAAATTTCTTATCATTTTCAGTTTATTTTAATATTTTTATTATTTTTATTGTTTATTTTTGGTGTATTATATTTGTTTAAATAAATATAATAATTTATAATATTAAATAGGATATAAATACAGATAAAAAAAATTAAAGAGATTATTCAATTGATTGGTATTATTTGAGGGATAAAAGAATATTACTTTGTAATAATTTAAATTTGACATATTTATGTTATTGTTTTAACTAATTCTTTATTAATCATTAGAAGTAATTGCTAATTTACTATAATATGATTTAAGAGATCATTACTTGCTTTCAGTCATCTAATGATGAGTAATTATTAATTCAATTAATAAAGTTTTTAATTGAGATTCTTTCAATTACAATAGGTATAAATCTGTGATTTGCCCCACAAATTTCAGAACATTGACCGTAAAATATTCCCGGTCGAACAATAAAAAAATTAGTTTGATTTAATCGACCGGGGTTAGCATCTACTTTAACCCCCAATGATGGAATGGTTCATGAGTGAATTACATCAGCAGCTGTTACTATAATTCGAATTTGATTATTTATTGGTAAAACAATTCGATTATCTACATCTAATAATCGGAAATTGTTTTCTATTAATTCATTTGATGGGATTATATATGAGTCGAATTCAATATTATGGAAATCTGAGTATTCATATCTTCAATATCATTGATGACCGATTGATTTTAATGTAATTAATGGGTTATTAAGTTCATCTAGCAGGTAAAGAAGTCGTAGTGATGGTAAAGCAATAAAGATTAAGGTAATAGCTGGGAGGATGGTTCAGATTATTTCAATTATTTGACCTTCCAATAAAAATCGGTTGATATACTTATTAAAAAATAAATTTAATATTAAATAACCTACTAAAATAGTAATTATAATTAAGATAATTAATGTATGATCGTGAAAAAAAATGATTTGTTCTATTAAAGGGGATGCTCTATTTTGTAAGTTAATATTTGATCAAGTAGCCATTTCTAAAGAAAGGATTTTCCTTTATAAATGGGGTTTAAATCCATTACATATGATCTGTCACGTTAGAAATTTCTTAAAATTGGTAATTCGTTATATGAATGTTCTGCTGGTGGTAGGTTTTGATATCATTCAATTGATGATGGCATATTTAAGGGGAATAATGTAACTCGTTGGAAAATTATTGATTCTCAAATGATAATTAAAATTATTATAATAGCTAATAATGAAATGTAAGATCCTAAGGATGAGATTAAATTTCACGAGATGTATGAGTCTGGATAATCTGAATATCGTCGAGGTATCCCTGCTAACCCTAAAAAATGTTGGGGGAAAAAAGTTAAATTAACCCCCACAAATATAATAAAAAATTGAATTTTCAATAAATATGGATTTAATGATATTCCTAAAAATAATGGATATCAGTGAATAAAGCCCCCTATAATGGCAAATACTGCCCCCATAGATAATACATAATGAAAATGAGCTACTACATAATAAGTGTCGTGTAAAGTGATGTCAATAGATGAGTTAGCTAAAATCACTCCTGTTAAACCCCCCACTGTAAATAAAAATACAAACCCTAATCTTCATAATATTGAAGGTCTATAGTTAATTTGTGTTCCATGTAGTGTTGCCAATCATCTAAAAATTTTAATTCCTGTTGGTACTGCAATAATTATTGTTGCTGATGTAAAATAAGCTCGAGTATCAATATCCATCCCAATAGTAAATATGTGATGTGCTCAAACAATAAAACCTAATAATCCAATTGCCATTATGGCATAAATTATCCCTAAGCATCCAAATGTTTCTTTTTTTGTTCTTTCTTGGGAGATGATGTGTGAAATTATACCAAACCCAGGTAAAATTAGAATATAAACTTCTGGATGACCAAAAAATCAAAATAAGTGTTGATATAAGATGGGATCTCCCCCCCCTGCAGGGTCAAAGAATGATGTGTTTAAATTTCGATCTGTAAGTAGTATTGTGATTGCTCCAGCTAAAACTGGTAAAGATAAAAGTAATAGGAATGCTGTGATTCCTACAGCTCAAACAAATAATGGTATCTGGTCAAATGATATATTATTAATACGTATATTGATAATTGTAGTAATAAAGTTAATTGCTCCTAAGATTGAGGAAATTCCAGCCAAGTGTAGTGAAAAAATAGCTAAATCAACAGATCTACCTCTATGAGCAATATTGCTCGATAGGGGGGGGTAAACTGTTCATCCAGTTCCAGCACCATTTTCTACAATACTTCTGGAGATGAGTAATATTAAAGATGGGGGTAATAATCAGAATCTTATATTATTTATTCGGGGGAAGGCTATATCAGGAGCTCCTAATATTAAAGGTACTAATCAATTTCCAAATCCTCCAATTATAATAGGTATTACCATAAAAAAAATTATAATAAATGCGTGGGCTGTCACAATAGTATTATAGATTTGATCGTCTCCAATTAAAGATCCGGGGTTTCCTAATTCAGCTCGAATTAATATACTTAGTGATGTTCCTACTATTCCTGATCAAATACCAAAAATAAAGTATAAAGTTCCAATATCTTTATGATTTGTGGAATATAGTCATTTTCGCCCTAAAGTAAAATGGCTGAGTTAAAAGCGATAAATTGTAAATTTATTTACGGGAAATATTCTCTTTTATTAAGTCTTATATTCAATAATGATATAAAATTGCAAATTTTAAGGGGTAAATTATTTACTAAGGCTTAAAGAATATTTCTTTATAAATAATTTTGAAGATTATTAGTTTAATTTAACCTAAAACCTTGGAAAATTATATAAATAAAAAAGTTCTGAGGGTTATTCCTATGATAGAAATTATAGAGGTGAAATTAATTAATTTTATGAAATTATTTTTAAAAAAAATTTTAAATCATTTTATTTTAGTGTAATTAAATAAAAATGAGGAGTAAATAATTCGAATGTAAAAATAAATAGTAATTAATCTTCTTATTAATATAATTAATGCTATAATATTTAATTTATTAATTATTAAAAAATTAATAATAATTCATTTTGGTAAAAATCCAATAAATGGTGGTAATCCACCTAAAGATAAAAAATTAATTAATAAATTTAATTTAATTATAAAATTAATATTATTAATAAAAAGTTGATTGATAAAAAATATATTTATAATATAAAATAGGAAAAATATAATTCTAATTAGGGTTGAATATGTGAAAAAATAAAATATTCATAAGTTTTCTCTGATTATGATTGAAAAAATTATTCACCCCAAATTATTAATTGAAGAGAATGCTATTATTTTTCGTAGTGAGGTTTGATTAATTCCCCCTAAAGCTCCAATAATTGTATTTAATATAATAATGTAATATAAAAAATTTATATTTAAATAATATGAAAGTAAAATTATGGGGGTAATTTTCTGTCAAGTTATTATAATAAAATTATTAAATCAGGATAGCCCCTCAGAGATGTTGGGGAATCAAAAGTGAAAGGGGGCAGATCCTATTTTTATTAAAAGTGATGAGTTAATTATAATTGAAATTAGGTTATTTATTTCAAAATTTTTTATTAATGTTATTTTAATTAAAATTGAAAATAAAAAATTTATTGAGGCAATTGATTGAGTTAGAAAATATTTTAATGATGCTTCTGATGATAATAGGTTATTAGAGTTTGTAATTAGGGGGATAAATCTTAGTAAGTTAATTTCTAATCCAATTCAACACCCAAATCAGGAATTAGAGGAGATTGAAATTATAGTTCTAAAAATTAGAATAAATAAGAAGAATATTTTATTTGAGTTAAATAGTAAATAAATGTAAAATAATTACAATAATTGTAATTTGAGAAATTTTAAGTTTCATTTTATAAAATTATATTTTAGTGTATGATGCACAATAGTTTTTGATACTGTTAGTTATAGTTTAATTCTATAAAATATAATAAAGGTAGAATTTCTACTTAATTTATCCTATCAGAATAATCCTTTTATCAGGCACTTTATTTTTTAAAAAAAAGGATTTCCTATATTCTTGAGGTATGAGCCCAAAAGCTTATTTTTAGCTTATTTTTAA